TCACGAGTTCCATACAGATGACTTCTCAATACAATTTCTTTCAAATTCATTAAAATTGCATGTACTGATTCTTCAATACCGACTATCGTAGAATATTCATGTGGTACCTTTTCAGATTTTGCACGTGTAATACATGTTCCTTCTATTTCTCCAAGTAAAGCCCTTCGCATTGCGATACCTATCGTATCTGCTTGGCCTTTCATAAGCGGGGCCAAAATGAAACGGCCATAATAAAGACGCTTACTGTCTGTTCTTGATTCAACACACTTCCACTGTAGTGTCCGAGTGGATACTGCTACTTCCTCTCGAACCATAATAATATTATTCTTTTTTCAGATCATTGAATCATTTATTTCTCTTGAAATCCGTTCAATTCTTATTTCTACACACGTCTTTTTTTAGGAGGTCTACATCCATTATGTGGCATAGGGGTTACGTCACGTACGAAACTTAATAGTATACCACTTCTACGAATAGCTCGTAATGCTGCATCTCTTCCGAGACCAGGACCCTTTATCATGACTTCTGCTCGTTGCATACCCTGATCCACTACTGTACGAATAGCATTTCCTGCTGCGGTTTGAGCAGCAAATGGTGTCCCTCTTCTTGTGCCTCTGAATCCACAAGTACCAGCGGAGGACCAAGAAACCACCTGACCTAGTACATCTGTAACAGTCACAATGGTATTGTTGAAACTCGCTTGAACATGAATAACTCCTTTTGGTATTCTACGCCCACTCTTACGTGAACCAATACGCCCATTCCTACGTGAACCAATTCTTGGTATAGGTTTTGTCATATTTTATCATCTCATAAATATGAGTCAGAGATATACGGATATATCCATTTCATATCAAAACAGATCCTTTATTTGTCCATCGGGTCCTTTAGAAAATCCCTTTTTCTTTTTAGAAAGATTACCCTTGTCTCTGTTTATGTCTCGGATTGAAACAAATTACTATAATTCGTCCCCGCCTACGGATCAGTCGACATTTTTCACAAATTTTACGAACAGAGGCCCTTATTTTCATATTTGTTATTCCTTACCTTAATTCCGAATCTACTCCTTGGAAGAAAATAAGTCTCTTGAAATTTTGAACCTCGAATTGTATTCCCACGAAAGGAATGTTTAAAAATCCACCTACACCTAATCGTTTGAATCTTTGTTGCGAAGTCTATAAATTATACGTCCCCTGGTTGAATCATAACGACTTACTTCGATTTTTACTCTATCTCCTGGTAGTATCCGTATAAAACTTCGTCGGATCCTCCCCGAAACATAACCTAGAATCAGATCTTCATTATCTAAACGAACCCGGAACATACCATTGGGAAGTGATTCAGTAATTAAACCTTCATGAATCAATTTTTGTTCTTTCATTCCAGGTAACCCCCTTGAAGTATCAACTAATGGAGGAGGAGTGATATTAAACAACCCGTCTTTCCTCTCCTTTTTCACAAATAGGAAGTTACGGATCAACTTCGGATACCAGAAGGATCACCATATATAACACAAAACTTCTCCTCCAATTCCTTCTAGTCGAGCTTCTCGATCTGTCATTATACCTCTAGAAGTAGAAAGAATTACAATCCCCATTCCACCTAAAATCCTAGGAATTCGTTGATAGTTGGAATAGATTCGTAGACCGGGTCGGCTGATACGCTTTAAAATATTTCTATATGTTCCTTTCCTATTTCTTCTATGTCGCAGGGTTGAAACCAAGAAATATTTGTTGTTTTCCCGATGTTTCCTAACGTTTTCAATAAAACCTTCTCGTAGAAGTATTTTAACAACGCTTTCGGTCATATTAGTAGATGCTATTCGAACTGTTCCTTTTTTATCCATGTCGGCATTTCTTATAGAAGTTAATATATCGGCAATAGTGTCCCTACCCATGACGAACTATAATTATTGGTGCCTCCTAATTTTGATATAATCAACATGTTACGTTTTTTTTTATGTGAATTTTTGATTCTTTATTTATGAATTATTAAAAGTATATGCGTGAAACAAAATCTACTAATTGATCCATTTCAGATACCCTACTATATCATGGTCTCATCTACTAGTATTTATAATACCTCAGGAGCTAATGAGACTATTTTAGTGAAATTCAACTGTCTCAATTCTCGAGCGATCGCTCCAAAAACCCGAGTTCCTTTTGGATTTCCTTCTTGATCAATGACAACTGCTGCATTGTCATCATATCGTATTATCATACCGTTGTCACGTCTGAGTTCTTTACATGTACGTACAATTACAGCTCTGATCACTTCTGATCTTTCGAGAGGCATATTGGGCACTGCTTCTTTTATTACAGCAACAATAACGTCACCAATATGAGCATATCGGTGATTACTAGCTCCTATGATTCGAATACACATCAATTCTCGAGCCCCGCTGTTGTCCGCTACATTCAAATGGGTCTGAGGTTGAATCATATCATTTTTTTTTAATCTGTTTTTTCAATGCAAAGGTCGAAGGAAAAAAGAAAGAAATATTGTCTGTCCAGAAATAAAGAAATCCGCGATTGTTTTTTTCATCACAAATACCCCTTTGGTTCCACATCCCTATCCTGAAATAATGAATTGCGTTCGTATAGGCATTTTGCACGCAGCTATTTTAATAGCTGCTCTGGCTACAGTTTCCGATACTCCGCCCATTTCATAAAGTATTCGACCCGGCTTAACAACAGATACCCAATATTCGGGAGATCCCTTCCCCGAACCCATACGGGTTTCCGTAGGTCTTACTGTAACGGGTTTGTCGGGAAATATACGGACCCATATTTTTCCACCACGGCGCGCATATCGTGTCATTGCTCGTCGCCCTGCTTCTATTTGTCTAGATGTGATCCAAGCGGGTTCAAGTGCCTGAAGAGCATATCTACCGAAACAAATATGATTGCCTCGATAAGATATTCCCTTCATTCTTCCTCTATGTTGTTTACGGAATCTGGTTCTTTTGGGGTTATAGTTGATGGTTGTTTCTCAACCTCATCTCTACTACAGAACCGGACATGAGAGTTTCTTCTCATCCAGCTCCTCGCGAATGAAACGATTCAATAATATTACAGATACACATGTATTTATTGAATAATACACTAAATCATGGGATTTATTGATATTGAATCTGTCACGTAGGAATCTGTATATCTTGTATATATAGCTAGACGTATATTTCTATATATAGAAGATAATGCCTTTGCTTTATTTTTATAACGAATCCTTGACCTTTACCGAATCGGCCAAAATTTTGCAATTCAATAAGGGTTTCGCGGGCGAATATTTACTCTTTCAATATTTGTTTCATTCGTAGGGTCAACCCATGGCCTCTCAGAATAAATCAATTGGTTCCTGGTTGGTTCCGCCATCCCACCCAATGAATCATTAGGATTCGTTTTCAATAGAATCTTCTGCAGTCACAGGTTCCGTCGTTCCCATAGCTTCTCCATTAATGGCTAGGCCTGAACTCTGCAATGGAGCTCCTCAATTCAAGTTCGTTCCCAAGTCAATCTCCTCAGTCTCTATTGACTCGAGGCTCTTTATTATTGGTATTTTTCCTATGAACCGTATTCATCTAATTATGGACGAATCAGTATTGATGCTTTATCACACTGCCTTTTATGAGATGATTCATAATAGACCATACATATTGGAATCATATACCATTGATATTCTCCTTCTCTCTTTCTCTCGTCCTTCCATTTACCCACATCCCTCTATTTTCGCTTCACAATCCATAATCAGATTGATTTTTCCTTTATGGAAAAAAGATTTCAGTTGCTACAACTATATGATTGACACATCATATAGTGACTGGTTCCTTGGATCTCGATAATACGAAGCAATGAGCTGGTTCTAAGTTCTATAGTTATTAGTTAGGGGCCAGTCCTTTTTTTTTGAATCCCAACTCTAAAGAAAAACCAACGAGTCACACACTAAGCATAGCAATTCTACCAAATGATCAATCCAATTTTTATTCAACCCTATAGAATTAGAATTGCTCATTTTTCATTGAAGGGAAAAAGAATAGTTTGTCGTTTTTTGTTCTATCACTGGATAGAATGGCAAGGAAAGGCCCATTATTGCTCGTCTACAAATATCCAAATTTTGATGCCTAATACCCCATAGATAGTTCGAACTGTATGGGAACAATGATCAATTTTAGCTCGAATGGTTTGTAGGGGAACCCTACCTTCTCTGATCCATTCGACACGTGCAATTTCTTTTCCGTCGATACGTCCTGCAATTTGTACTTGAATTCCTTTTGTATCCGCTTGTTCAGCTAATTCAATAGCTTTTTTCATTGCCTTTCGAAAGGAAACTCTATTCTTTAATTGTAGAGCTATATATTCTGCAAGAATATTAGGTTGTCCATAAGGTTTTGCAACTCTTGTGATAGCAATGTTAAGTCTCCGGTTCACAGAATGAAATCCTTTTTGTACATTGATCTGTAATTCTTCGATTCCTCGTGTTCGACCCTCTATTAACAAATTTGGAAATCCAATATAGATTATGACCTGGATCAGATCGATTTTTTTTTGAATCTCTATATGTGCAATTCCTTCGAAACCCGAGGATATTCTCCTATTTTTTTGTACATAATTCTTGATACAATCTCGTATTTTTTCATCTTCCTGGAGACCTATGGAATAATTTTTTGGTTGCGCGAACCAAAGGGATCTATGCTTTTGGTTTTCCCCACCAAGTCGGAAACCAAGGGGATTTATTTTTTTGCCCATATTTTTCTTCTCTCTCTTTCTCTTTTTTTTCTCTCTCTTTCTCCAAATATCTCTCTATTATAGGATCTTTCCATTGATCCTTTGTTTCTAAATATATATCCTGATCCGTTTTCTTTTTAGAGCTATCCCTCACTACAATAATTATATGACAGGTGGGTCTTTTTATCGGATAACTACGTCCTCGAGCCCGAGGTTTTAACCTTTTCACGATAGTACCCCCATTGACTTCGGCTTTACTAATGACTGAATCAGCTT